GCAATTATAATAGGATTTTGCGGACGTTATAGCATTAGGTAGGTATTTTTCTTTGTTTTTAATTTTCATTTTTTGACTATATATAGTGAATTTGTGCGTATATATATGCGTAGATGGTCGGAAAAACTCGGGGTTCTCGCCTTCCTGGTTTAGGGGTTTAACAGGAGTACATAGGATTTGAAGGACCTTGGGGGTGGGGGGGTTTAACGCGAAGAAGCCGGGGGGGAAGCTTAAAAATGGGTTGTATAATCTCTATGCACCTGATATAGATTAATGCAATGTATCAGTTATGTCTTTTCACTACTAAACATATTTACTGATGCAAAATGTTCAACCTTAAACGTATACATTAGCTCTGCAGTCGCACTAGGGGATGAAATGCGAGAGAGAGAAAAAAATACCAAATGCGCAAAAGTGAATGCTCGGCTTGGTGGGTAACGAGGTTATGAACTACGCAACTAGTCAATGCACTGTGGAAAGTAACTAAGGTGGAATAAAGTAATTCTATGCTCCTGACAGAGGAACCAGATGCCAGTAATAATTCAGTTGAGCTACCCCCACAATAATTGTCCCTGACCCATCATTAAGAGTGTGTCCTTTTAAATTTGTTGGTCGGTTCTTACTGCTATAGTAATATCACCTCTCATTCAGGTTTAAATAATGATATGTAAGATAACACATTAATGTCTTTAAAACACATGTAATACCTTCATTCAGTATTTTTAATGCATAACTTATGGGTTAATACTATATATGCAGTATAATACATAGTATGTGCTAGTACATATATATATGTAATATAATGCATAATATGTACTAGTACATATATATATGTAATATAATGCATAATATGTACTAGTACATATATATATGTAATATAATGCATAATATGTACTAGTACATATATATATGTAATATAATACATAACATGTATTTAATACATGTAATTTATATGTGAATATTTATGGTATAATGTATATATATACGGATTAATATAATTATAGGTACGTACATATATATATATATATTGGCTTAATATTGTAGGGTGTAATTCAGATATTGTATCATTGCAATGTATATGTGGAACGTACAATTGTACATTGTACATTATATATACTGCAGAGGATAGTTTTAGTTAGAATTTCAGCTTTGGGAGTTGAGGGTGGGAGTTAAAGTCTCCTTTCTCTGAGTGGCACTAGGAGGGGTTTCAACCTTCAATTTCCGGATTACAAGACCGGTGCTTTAACATTTAAGCTACTAGGGCAGTTAAGTCGTAGAATTTTATTTTCTATGTAGCCTGCTAGCGGAATTATGGTTAGGAATAGAGTGAAGTAAAGTACAGATGCGATTTGACCGATAGTAATATATGGGTCTTCTACTGGTATTCCTCCAATTCAAGTTAGAATAATTATATCTGCTACTAGTGTTCAGAAAAGTAGTTGGGAGAGAGGTCGGAAGGTTATTCCTTGTATTTTTGAGGTATGTAAGATGGGTACTATTATTAGTACTAGGATGGAGAATAGGAGTGCTAGTACTCCGCCTAGTTTATTTGGGATTGAGCGTAAAATTGCGTAGGCGAATAGAAAATATCATTCTGGTTTAATATGGGGTGGTGTGACTAAGGGATTGGCTGGAGTAAAGTTTTCTGGGTCCCCTAGTAGGTTTGGGGAGAATAGGGCTAGAGAAATAAGGGCAGTTAGTATAATGATGAAGCCGAGGAGGTCTTTGTATGAGAAGTAGGGGTGGAAGGGAATTTTTTCTGCGTCTGAATTTAGTCCTGTTGGGTTATTAGACCCTGTTTCATGTAAGAAGAGGAGATGTAGGATTGTAGCTGCTGCGATTAGGAATGGGAATAAGAAGTGAAATGCAAAGAATCGTGTAAGTGTAGCATTGTCTACTGAGAACCCTCCTCAAATTCATTGTACCAGTATATCACCAATGTATGGGATGGCTGATAAAAGGTTGGTAATGACTGTTGCACCTCAGAAGGATATTTGGCCTCATGGTAGAACGTATCCTACGAATGCAGTTATCATGACTAGTAGTAGGAGAATTACTCCGATGTTTCAAGTTTCGAAGTATAGGTAGGAACCGTAGTAAAGGCCGCGGGCAACATGAAGGTAGATACAGATGAAGAAGAAGGAGGCCCCATTTGCGTGGATATTTCGGATAAGTCAGCCATAGTTGACGTCTCGGCAGATGTGGATTACTGAGGAGAAGGCGGTTGAGATATCTGATGTATAATGTATGGCTAGGAAGAGTCCGGTCAAGATTTGAGTGATTAGGCATAGACCTAGTAGTGAGCCAAAGTTTCATCAGGTAGAAATATTTAGTGGGGTTGGGAGGTCAATGAGGGCGTCATTAACAATTTTTGCGATTGGGTGAGTTTTTCGGAGGCTGGTCATTAGTTGATTTTATAGTTGAATACAACAGTGGTTTTTCAGGCCACAGGTTCTGGTTGAACTCCAGGTAAAATTGATGGCAGATCTTTTTATTTTATGTTTGGTGGGGATAGTATTGGGGTTGGTAGCTGTGGCTTCAAATCCTGCTCCCTATTATGCTGCTTTAGGCTTAGTCTTATCGGCAGCAGCTGGTTGTGGGGTGTTGATTGGGTGTGGCGGGTCGTTTTTGTCGTTAGTTTTGTTTTTAATTTATTTAGGTGGGATAATGGTAGTGTTTGCATATTCAGCAGCTTTAGCTGCTGAACTTTTTCCTGAAACTTGGGGAGAACGCTCTGTATTTGGATATTTTATGGTATATGTAATTGGATTAGTTTTTATTGGTGTTTTAATTTGTAATGGATGGTATTTGGATTCTTGGTTAGGTCTTGATGGAGGGGAGGTGTTTTCTTTTTCACGTGGCGAGATGTGAGGGGTTGGGTTGTTATATTCTTTTGGTGGGTGAATATTGATGATTTGTGGGTGGGTATTGCTATTGACTTTGTTTGTGGTATTGGAGTTAACTCGTGGGTTAAGTCGTGGGACGTTGCGGGCCGTTAGGTTGTAAACATAATAAGGACTGCTATAACGGTTGTGAGGAAGAAAATGGTTAAGTATGTTTTAATTATGCCTTTTTGAATTTCGGAGGCAGATGTAATTATTGGTAGTTGGTTTGAAGAAATTCCTTTTGGTCCTGCTTTTTCGAACCATGTTTGATCGATTAGTTGCATGGCTATAGTTTGTCCTAGGGTAAGGTTAGTTTTAGGGGTGAGTCGGTGAATAATTGTTGGATAAAATCCTAGTATATTGGAGAAATTGTGGGGAGTGGTATGGGGGATATTTTTGAATTGTTTAGATGTAAGGTTGGCTAGGCTTATTGCGATAATTAGGCCGGTAATTGACACGAGCAGGGCGGTTAGTTTGAGGGTGGGAGGCATTGTTATTACTGGGGTTTTAGATGGGAGTGTGTTGGAGGTGATGATTAGGCCAGCGATAATGCTTCCTCAAGCTAGGCGTTTAATTGGATTAATTACTGTGGGGTTGTTTTCATTAATTGGGGATGTTGGTAAGAAGCGTGGGTGTCCTATTAGTGCGAAGAAGATTACTCGGAAGCTGTAAATAGCAGTGAATGACGTGGCTATGAGGGTAAGAGTGAGGGCTCAGGCGTTTAGATGGGAGGTGTTTAGGGCTTCAATAATTGCGTCTTTTGAGAAAAATCCGGCTAGGAAGGGGGTTCCTGTTAGGGCTAAGCTGCCAATTGTTAGGCAGGAGGAGGTCATTGGTAGTAAATGATTTAGGCCACCTATTTTTCGGATATCTTGTTCATTGTTGAGGCTGTGAATAATTGATCCTGAGCAAAGAAATAGCATAGCTTTAAAGAAGGCGTGGGTGCAGATGTGGAGGAAGGCTAGTTGGGGCTGGTTAAGGCCAATTGTTACTATTATTAAGCCTAATTGGCTTGATGTTGAAAATGCTACAATTTTTTTAATGTCATTTTGTGTTAAGGCACAGGTGGCAGTGAATAGGGTAGTTAGTGCTCCTAGACATAAACATGTAGTGAGTGCTGTGTGATTATTTTCTATTAGTGGGTGGAGACGGATTAATAGGAAGACGCCTGCTACTACTATAGTGCTTGAGTGTAGTAGGGCAGATACTGGGGTTGGGCCTTCTATAGCGGATGGGAGTCAGGGGTGAAGGCCAAATTGGGCTGATTTTCCTGTTGCTGCTAGAATTAGTCCGAGTAAGGGAAGTGTAAGGTTTATATCTTTTGATATGGAAAATATTTGTTGTATTTCCCATGAGTTTATGTTTATTGCAGTTCATGCTATCGCCATAATTAGACCGATATCACCAACTCGGTTGTAGACAACGGCTTGAAGAGCTGCTGTGTTGGCGTCAGCACGTCCGTATCATCATCCAATTAGGAGGAAGGATATAATTCCTACTCCTTCTCAGCCGATGAAAAGTTGGAACATATTGTTTGCTGTAACTAAAATAATTATTGCAATTAAGAATACGAGAAGGTATTTGAAAAATCGGTTTATGTTTGGATCTGCATGTATATATCAGGAGGCAAATTCTAAAATTGATCAGGTGACGTATAGTGCGATGGGGGTAAAGATAATGGAATAGGAGTCAAATTTAAAACTAGTATTGACGTTGAAGGATAGCGTATTTATTCAGTTTCAGTTGGTTGTAATAAGTTCAACTCCTTGGTCTAGAAAGATGAATAGTGGGATCAGGCTAGTAAAGAAAGCTATTTTAATTGCAGTTTTAACGTGTGTTGTGGCTCAGTTCTTTTTTAAAGGATTGGGGGATATAGAAGTTAAAATTGGAAAGGTAAGTATGGCAAAGATAACTAAAAGGCTAGAGTTGAGGGCTAGTGTTGTCAGGTGCATAGCCACTACTTGGAGTTGCACCAAGAGTTTTTGGTTCCTAAGACCAATGGATACACTGTTATCCTTTAGGGGCTAAGTGAGCCATGGATTTGAACCATGGGGCTTAGGGATTAGCAGTTCCTAGCATCAACCAATCTCTCTTGGTGGATAAGAAGATTTTAACTTCTATTTTTAGAATCACAATCTAATGTTTTATGTTAAAACTATATCTACAGAAGCATGGTCCTCAGATGAGTTCTGGTTTTAGTATTAGTAAGAGGAGGGGGATGGTGTGGAGGGCTATTAGAAGGTGTTCTCGGGTGTGGGAGGGGGATAATGTAATAGTATGGGTGGGTGTAGGTCCTCGTTGTGTTATTAGGAATATATATAGTGAGTAGCTTGCTGTAATTAAGGTGCCTAGGCCGGTGAGTAAAATTGTTCAGAATGATCAGTTAAATATAGTAGTAATGATAAGAAGTTCTCCTATTAAGTTTGGTAGAGGAGGGAGGGCTAAATTTGCTAGATTGGCGATGAACCATCAAGTAGTTATTAGGGGGAGGGCTGTTTGTAGGCCTCGGGCTAAGAGTAGTGTTCGGCTGTGGGTGCGTTCGTAGTTTGTGTTTGCTAGGCAGAATAATGTGGAGGATACTAGTCCGTGGGCAATTATTAGAATGATAGCTCCGGTGAGGCCTCACGGGGTTTGAATTAGAATTCCTCCTGCTACTAAACCTATATGGCTGACCGATGAGTAGGCAATGAGAGATTTTAAGTCAGTTTGTCGTAAGCAGATTGAGCCTGTTATGATAATTCCTCATAGGGCTAGGATAATGAATGGGTACGCTAGTTGTTTTGTTAATGGGTCTAGTATAATAATGATTCGGGCTATACCGTATCCTCCGAGTTTTAGTAAGACGGCGGCTAGTACTATTGATCCTGCAATGGGTGCTTCAACGTGGGCTTTAGGTAATCAGAGGTGGACACCATATAAAGGTATTTTTACTAGGAAAGCCACTAGGCAGCCAGTTCATCAGATTTTGTCGGCTCAGGTTGCAAGGGGGGTTGTTTTAGTGTATTGAATAATCAGTATGGATAGAGTGCCTGTATCTTTTTGTATGATTAAGAGGGCGATTAGGAGGGGAAGGGAACCTGCTAGTGTATAGAACAAGAAGTATGTTCCTGCGTTGAGTCGTTCTGTCTGGTTTCCTCATCGTGTAATAATAATTAGTGTAGGAATAAGCGTTGCTTCAAATATAATATAAAATATGATGATTTCTGTTGCGCCAAAGGCTAGGATTAAAAATGTTTGTAGGGAGATTAGTAGAGAGATGTAACTTCGTTGTCGATTGATTGGTTCAGGGGAGATGTGGTATTGGCTGGCTAAGATCATTAGGGGAAGAAGTCAGCAAGTTAATACTAGAAAGGGAGTAGATAGTTGATCTGTGGCGACATAAAGATTAGAGGAGGATCATCCTGTGTCTAGGTCAAACTTTAATCATGATAGGTTAAGAATAGCAATAAATAGGCTGTGGGTTGTAGTGGTTGTTCATAGCCATGATTTAGGAATAAGTCAGGTTGTTGGGTATAATATGAGTGTTGGGATTAGGATTTTTAGCATTGTAGGAGGTTTAGATTTTGTAAGAGGTCGGCCCCATGGGTTCGTGCTGTAGCGACTAGTAGGGCCAGACCAGCACTTGCTTCACAGGCTGAGAATGTTAGTAATAGTATGGGTGCGGCAGAATAGGTGGTGGTTTCTAGTTGAAGGGTTCATAGTGATAGAGCAATAAATAGGGATAATATTATTCCCTCTAGGCAAAGGAGGGCGGATAGTAAGTGTGTGCGGTGAAATGCTAGTCCTATTAATCCTAAAATGAATGATGAGCTGAAGCTAAAGCATATAAGGGTCATAAGACAGTTATGGATTTGAACCATAGTTTTCTGAGCCGAAGTCAGAGGTCTTTCTTTGGACTAATTGTCTATTCAGCTCATTCTAGTCCTCCTTGAATTCATTCATAAATTAGGCCTAAGGTTAGTAATGTGAGAATGAGTGTGGTTCATAGGAGGGTGAGGGTTGGGGTATTGGCTTGGTTACCTCAGGGGAGGGGGAGTAGGAGGGCAATTTCTAGGTCAAAAAGGAGAAATAGGATGGCCACTAAAAAGAAGCGTAGTGAGAATGGGAGTCGTGCAGAGGCTTTGGGGTCAAAGCCACATTCATAGGGCGAGAGTTTTGTTGCGTTGGGATATATTTGCGGTAATCATATTGCTACAATAGCTAGAATTAGGGATAATGCAATTGCAATTGTTAATATTATAATTAAGTTCATTATCTTTCCTTGGAGTTTAACCAAGACTGAGTGATTGGAAGTCACTTGTACTTAGCATTAATACTAGAAAGATTATGAGCCTCATCAGTAGATTGATACGTATAGGAATAATCAGACTACGTCTACAAAATGTCAGTATCAGGCAGCGGCTTCGAATCCGAAGTGGTGTTGTGAGGTAAAGTGATATTTAATTTGTCGGAGTCAGCATACTGCTAAGAAAGTTGTGCCAATAATAACATGAAGTCCGTGGAAGCCTGTTGCGACAAAGAATGTGGACCCGTAAACACCGTCAGCGATAGTAAATGGTGCTTCGTAATATTCTATTGCTTGCAGGGCTGTGAAGTAAGAGCCCAGTAAGATAGTAAGTGCTAGGGATTGAATGGCTTCGTTTCGTTTTCCTTCTATTAGACTGTGGTGGGTTCAAGTTACTGTAACACCAGAGGCTAGAAGTACTGCTGTATTTAGTAGTGGAACTTCGAATGGGTTAAGTGGTAAAATGCCAGTTGGGGGTCAGCAGCCTCCTAGTTCTGGAGTGGGGGCTAGGCTTGAGTGGAAAAAAGCTCAGAAGAACCCGAGGAAGAAGAATACTTCTGAGGTAATAAAGAGGATTATCCCATATCGTAGTCCTTTTTGAACGGGGGGTGTGTGATGGCCTAGGTATGTTCCTTCTCGTACTACATCTCGTCATCATTGGTATATTGTTAGGAGTAGTAAGATTAGTCCGATTGCTAGTGTAGTAATAGAGTGGTAGTGAAATCAAATTGCTAGGCCTGAGGTCAGTGCTAGAGCAGCGGTTGCTCCAGTGAGGGGTCATGGGCTTGGGTCTACTATGTGATATGCGTGTGCTTGGCGGGCCATTATACGGATTCTTGTAAATATAGGCTTAGTAATAGTACAAATACATAGGCTTGGATGATGGCAACTGCTAATTCTAAGACAGTTAGGAAAATTAGTAGAGTTATTGTTAGTAGTGAGGCGGTTGGTGCAATGTATGTTATGACAAATGTGGCGGTGCTGATAAGTTGAATTAATAAGTGACCGGCTGTGAGATTGGCGGTTAATCGTACCCCTAAGGCGATTGGACGAATAAATAGACTAATAGTTTCAATTATAACAAGAATGGGGATGAGTAGGGTTGGGGTTGATATAGGTAGGAAGTGAGCAAAAGTATGTGTTGGTTGGTTTCGGAGGCCAATGAGTACGGTTGCTATTCAGAGTGGTACTGCAAGCCCTAGGTTTATTGATAATTGTGTTGTGGGGGTGAAGGTATATGGTAATATTCCTAGCAGGTTCATGGATATTAAGAAAATTAGAAGGGATATTAGTAGGGGGGCTCATTTGTGGCCACCTTTATTGACTGGGAGAAATAGTTGGTGAGTAGATAGTTGAATAAATCAATATTGTAGGGCGGTTAGTCGGTTGTGTAAATATCGATTTTTAGGGGCTAAAAATAGGAGTCATGGGGATAGTAGTGCTAATGCAATTAATGGTACACCCAGGTATGTGGTTAGGGAGAATTGATCAAAGAAACTTAGTGTCATGGTCAGAATCATTTAGTTGAATCATGTGTTTTAATGGTTTTGGGAGCAGGTTCGCCAATAAGGTCGTGTTTTGTAATTTTTGGGAGGGCAATTATTAGGAATACAAATCATGAGAATAGAAGAATAAGTAGTCAAGGGGCAGGGTTGAGTTGGGGCATGTCACTAAGGGTGGTTGGTGGCCACCAGTCTTTAGCTTAAAAGGCTAACGCTAATTCCTCTTCAGCTTCTTAATGAGGTTTCTAGTATAGATGTGGATCAGTCTTCGAAGTGTTTTAGTGGGATGGCTTCAATGACGATTGGTATAAAGCTATGGTTTGCACCACAGATTTCTGAGCATTGGCCGTAATAAACCCCTGGACGGGAGGCAATGAATGTAGCTTGATTTAGACGACCTGGGACTGCGTCTATTTTTACTCCTATTGAAGGAACTGTTCAGGAGTGTAGTACATCTTCGGCTGTGATTAGTATACGGATCGGTGAGTCGATTGGGATGACTATTCGGTGGTCTACTTCTAGTAGGCGGAATTGTCCCGGAGTTAAGTCTTGTGTTGGAATTATGTATGAATCAAATGATAAGTCTTTGTAGTCTGTATACTCATAACTTCAGTATCATTGATGTCCGATGGCTTTAATAGTGAGGTGTGGATTATTAATTTCGTCTATTAAATAGAGGATTCGTAAGGATGGAAGGGCGATCATAATTAAAATTACTGCTGGTAGTACTGTTCAAATGATTTCAATTTCTTGGGAGTCGTGGGCAAATTTATTAGTTAATTTTGTTGTGACTACTGTTAGGATAATATATAGTACAAAGGTGCTGATCAAGTAAATTACTATAAGTGCGTGGTCATGAAAATGGAGGAGTTCTTCTATTACTGGAGATGCTGCGTCTTGAAGTCCTAGTTGTGAGGGGTGGGCCATGATAAGACACGCGGGGGTTTAACCCACTACTCTGCCTTGACAAGGCAGTGTAATATCAATTTTACTAGTGTCTTATGGAAGAAAGTGGCAGAGTGGTTCTGTGGCTGGCTTGAAATCAGTATACGGGGGTTCGATTCCCTCCTTTCTTGTTATCCTTGTACTTGGACGAAGGCTGGTTCCTCAAATGTGTGATAGGGAGGAGGACAGCCGTGTAGTCACTCGGCGTTTGTAGGGGTTATTTCAACAGATATTACTTCTCGTTTAGCGACGAAGCTTTCTCATAAGATGAACAGGAATATAATTACGGCGATTAATGAGATTAATGAGCCGATTGAGGAGATAGTGTTTCATAGTGTATAGGCATCTGGGTAGTCAGAATATCGTCGAGGTATCCCTGCTAATCCTAGGAAGTGTTGGGGAAAGAATGTTAAATTAACACCTACAAATATTACTCCAAAATGGATTTTTGTTCAGGTTCCGTGTAATGTATATCCTGAGAAGAGTGGAAATCAGTGTACGAATCCTCCCATAATTGCAAATACTGCTCCTATAGAGAGTACGTAGTGGAAGTGTGCAACTACATAGTAGGTATCGTGAAGTATAATGTCTAAGGATGAGTTGGCTAGTACAATGCCCGTGAGTCCCCCTACTGTAAATAGGAAAATAAAGCCTAATGCTCATAAGAATGGGGCTTCTCATTTAATTGACCCTCCGTATAAAGTGGCGAGTCAGCTGAAGACTTTTACGCCAGTTGGGATGGCAATAATTATCGTTGCTGATGTAAAGTAGGCTCGGGTGTCTACGTCTATTCCAACAGTAAACATGTGATGGGCCCATACGATAAAGCCTAAAAGTCCGATGGCTATTATAGCTCAAACCATGCCCATGTATCCGAATGGTTCTTTTTTACCCGAGTAGTAGGCCACAATATGAGAAATCATACCAAATCCTGGTAAAATAAGAATGTAGACTTCAGGGTGGCCAAAGAATCAGAAAAGATGTTGGTAAAGAATTGGGTCCCCTCCCCCAGCCGGATCAAAGAAAGTTGTATTTAAATTTCGGTCTGTTAGTAGTATTGTAATTCCGGCAGCTAAAACTGGTAGTGAGAGGAGTAGAAGTACTGCGGTAATTAAAACGGCTCAGATAAAGAGAGGAGTTTGGTATTGAGATACGGCGGGAGGCTTTATGTTAATGATCGTAGTAATGAAGTTAATGGCCCCTAAAATAGAGGACACTCCGGCCAGGTGGAGAGAGAAAATAGTAAGGTCGACGGAGGCTCCGGCGTGGGCAAGGTTGCTTGCTAGGGGAGGGTAAACGGTTCAGCCGGTTCCGGCGCCAGCCTCTACTCCGGCAGAGGCCAGGAGAAGGAGGAAGGAAGGAGGGAGAAGTCAGAAGCTTATATTGTTTATTCGTGGAAATGCTATGTCTGGGGCACCAATTATTAGTGGGATTAGTCAGTTTCCGAAGCCACCAATTATAATAGGTATTACCATGAAGAAAATTATTACGAAAGCATGTGCCGTTACGATTACATTATAAATTTGGTCATCTCCAAGGAGGGACCCTGGTTGGCTGAGTTCTGCTCGGATTAATAAGCTTAGTGCAGTGCCGACCATGCCTGCTCAGGCCCCAAATACTAAATAGAGAGTTCCGATGTCCTTGTGATTGGTAGAGAAAAATCAACGGGTGATTGTCACTGGTAAGATGGCTGAGTGTTTAAGCGGTGGATTGTAGCTCCATGTATAGAGGTTAGAGTCCTTTTCTTATCAAGTCCTGTAGTGTATAGCATGTTGGATTGCAAATCCAAAGATGCAGGCTAACTGCCTGCCGGGGCTTCCTCCCGCCTTTCTCCGAATCGGCGGGAGGAAGGTAGATGAAAGCTCGTTGGATGGAGCGCTTAGCTGTTAACTAAGAGTTTGTAGGATCAAGGCCTTCTCATCTAGAAAGGCTTTGGCTTAATTAAAGTGTCTGAGTTGCATTCAGAAGATGTGGGCTAAAGTCCTGCAAGTCTTATCAGGGACTAGGAGATTTTAACTCCTGCTTAAAGCTTTGAAGGCTTTTGGTCTGTTTTATCCTAAGTCTCTAAGATGCGAGTGCTAGCATGGTTGGGGTTATGGGTAGAAGTAATAATGTGAGGGACATTGAGATGGTTATTGGTATGCTAGCTTGGGCTGATTTTAGTCGTCATGGTGCGGTTGTGTTGTTCGTGTTTGGTGAAATTGTTAGGGTCATTGCGTAGCATAGTCGAAGGTAGAAGAATAGGCTGAGTAGGGTGCTTAGTGCTATAATTGTGGCTATTAATGGTAGTTCTTGTTTAGCTAGTTCTTGTAGAATTAGTCATTTTGGTATAAATCCAGTTAGTGGTGGGAGGCCTCCTAGGGATAGTAAGCAAATAAGGGTAATTGTTGTGAGTATTGGTGTTTTTGATCAGGTGGTAGCTAAGGTATTGATTTTTGTGGCGGAGATGTTTTTTAGTGCTAGAAATATAGTTGCTGTTATTATAATGTAGATGGTGAGGTTAAGAATAGTTAGGGAGGGTATAAATTGTAATACTATGATCATTCAGCCTATGTGGGCGATTGACGAGTAGGCTATGATTTTACGTAGTTGGGTTTGGTTCAGTCCTCCTCAGCCTCCAATTAATGTGGATGTAAGGCCTATAATTATTAGTAGAGTTGTGTTTATGTTAGGTGCGATTTGGTAAATTAGTGCAAATGGGGCAAGTTTTTGTCAGGTGGTTAAAATTAGTCCTGTGGATAGGTCTAGTCCTTGTAATACTTCTGGTATTCAGAAGTGTATTGGGGCTAGGCCAATTTTAAGGGCGAGGGCAAGAGTAATTAGGGTCATAGGAATGGGAGTTGAAATTGATTGGATGTTTCAATGTCCTATTAGTCAGGCTTCTGTTGTACTTGCAAATAGAACTAGGGCTGCTGCAGTGGCTTGGGTTAAAAAGTATTTAGTAGTAGCTTCTGTTGCTCGTGGGTGGTGTTGTTGGGCTATGAGGGGAATGATAGCTATAGTATTAATTTCTAAGCCTATTCAGGCTAGGAGTCAGTGGGAGCTGGCGAATGTTAGGGTTGTTCCGATTCCTAGGCTGGATAATATGATGGTTAGTGCATAGGGGTTCATTAGCAAGGGAGGGGGTTTAACCCACATTCTCGGGGTATGGGCCCGAAAGCTTGTTTAGCTGACCTTACTAGGAAGGAGTGTATTGGAAGCACAAAGAGTTTTGATCTCTTTAGTGAGGGTTCGAGCCCCTCTTTTCTAAGGAAGCGAGAGGACTTTAACCTCTATAGTACACTCTATCAAAGTGTTCCTTAAACATTCGGGCACGATTCCGTTAGGTTTGTGGTGGGATGCTTGCTGTGGTTAGGGGAATGGAAACTTGTCAGATTACAAGGGCTAGGGTAAGAGGTAGGAAGTTTTTTCATGTTAAGTGTATTAGTTGATCATATCGGAATCGTGGATATGATGCTCGTACTCATAGGAAGAGGGTGGATAATATTGTTACTTTTATTATTAGGTTAATGGTAGTAAGTTCTGGTAGTGCTGGGTTAAGAGTTGCGCCTATGAAAAGAATTGTTGAGAGGGTGTTTATTAGTAGAATGTTTGAGTATTCTGCTAAGAAAAATAGTGCGAAAGGGCCTCCAGCATATTCTACGTTAAATCCGGAGACTAGTTCTGATTCTCCTTCTGTGAGGTCGAATGGGGCTCGATTTGTTTCTGCTAGGGTGGAGATATATCATATAGCTGCTAGTGGTCAACTTGGGACTAGTAGTCAGATGGTTTCTTGGGCTGCATTGAATGAGTGTAGATTGAACCCTCCTACTAGGATAATTATGGATAGAAGGATTAGTCCTAGTGTAATTTCATATGAGATGGTTTGGGCGACAGATCGGAGGGCTCCAGTTAGTGCATATTTAGAATTTGATGCTCATCCGGAACCTAGGATGGAGTAGACGGCTAGGCTTGATAATGCTATAATGAATAAAATGCCTAAGTTAGGGTCTGTTATTGGGTGGGGGAGGGGTATTGGGGACCATAAGGATAGAGCTAGTGTTAAGGCTAAGACTGGGGCGCCTAGGAAGAGGAATTGGGAGGATGTGGCTGGTCGTACGGGCTCTTTAATAAATAGTTTTACGCCGTCTGCGATTGGTTGGAGGAGGCCATAGGGTCCTACAATATTAGGCCCTTTTCGTAGTTGTATGTAGCCTAGGACTTTTCGTTCAAGTAGAGTGAGGAAGGCTACTGCTAATAGTACTGGTACAATGTAGGCTAGGGGGTTAATAATTAATGAAATTAAGGTTTTGTACATTTTTTATAGTTGAGAAGAGGATTTGAACCTCTGGGGGAAAGGGCTTAGGTCTTTTGCAATTATCCAGGCTCTGCCATCTCAACTAACCCTTATCTAGGGTTGTGGTTAGATCCCCCCTTATTATTTTAGTTGTTTTCGTTGTGTGGGGGTGTGGCGTGCTTTAAGTATTGGCCCCTCTCCTTCCGGCCCTTTCGTACTAGGAAGGGAAAATTCATAGATAGAAACTGACCTGGATTACTCCGGTCTGAACTCAGATCACGTAGGACTTTAATCGTTGAACAAACGAACCCTTGGTAAAATTTTCGCCACCAGGATGTCCTGATCCAACATCGAGGTCGTAAACCCTTTCGGCGATATGGGCTCTGGGAAAGGATTGCGCTGTTATCCCTGGGGTAACTTGGTCCGTTGATCGGGCATGGCCCGGATCATTATTAGTCAGAAGTTTCTGTTGCTTGGAGGTGTAGCTCTTGGCTCTTAGAGATTAGTGGGACTGATCTCCTGATTCTTCTTGGAGGCTTTGTTGTCCTCCATGGTCGCCCCAACCGAAGATATGTTAAATTAGGGTCATTATGCTTGTGTTGCTGTTTTGTCTTTAGGGATTAGCTTCTAGGCATGATTAATTCTGTATCTTAAGCTCCACAGGGTCTTCTCGTCTTATGGTTTTATGCTCGCTTTTGCACGAGCAGATCAATTTCACTGATTGGGAGGAGGAGACAGTAGGGCCCTCGTGGTGCCATTCATACAGGTCTTCATTTAAAAGACAAGTGATTACGCTACCTTAGCACGGTTAAAATACCGCGGCCGTTGAACAGGTTGTCACTGGGCAGGTCAGACCTCTCATTTATGGATTGCGGGAGGCCATGTTTTTGGTAAACAGGCGAGGCCCGGGTTTGCTGAATTCCTTCTTGCTCTTTTTAATCTTTCCTAATTATTGCACTCCTGTGTTGGGTTAACGATGGCTTGTGTGAAGTTTTCTTGGTTATTATTAAGTTCGCATTGCTCTCTTCTGTTGAGTTCTTTATTTGTCAGTGGTGGGTCCGATCTGACTTACACGTGTGCTAGGAGAAAGTCGTACTTTCTTGTTACTAATTTTAGCATATTTTCTGTTATGGGGTCATAATATGGCTTAGTATAGGTAGGGGGGTTAGATTTTTTATCGGTATAATAGGTTTGTTCCTGTCTGAGCTTCAACGCTTTCTGTTCAGGTGGCTGCTTTTAGGCCCACTGTAGCAGGTTACCTTGTGTAATATGATCTTTACCCATCTGTTAAGGTTGTGTCCTGTTTTAAAGGAGCTGTACCTCCTTTAACTAACTCTTACGTGCATCTTATTTTCTTATTGGGTCTTATAATTTTGGTTTAAGAGGGTGTAAGGCTGAACTTATATCCATTTCCTAAGCAACCAGCTATCACTAAACTCGTTAGGTTTGTCGCCTCTACTTGGAGATCTTCCCACTCTTTTGCTACAGAGACGGGTTGGCTCTTATATGCTGTCTCGAAGTAGCTCGTTTAGTTTCGGGGCTTCAGACTGAAGGGCTCTTTGCCTGATTTTTCTGGCTAAATCATGATGCAAAAGGTACAAGGGTAAATCTTTGCTTTTTTGTGCTTTGACGCGTTGTTTCAATTCTCTTTCAGCTTTCCCTTGCGGTACTTTTTCTATTGCTCGGTTATCCTTTTCTGTCGCACATACTAAGGGGGAAGAATGGTTTAGTGTAGTATTTTAGGCTTATGAGTGGTTATTTGTTATGAATATTTAGGTTTGGGTTACGGCTAGCTATAAGGCTCAGTGCGACCCGAGTTGCACGGGTATGTTCTCAATGTAAGTGAGATACTTAAACTTCTTAGCTACGCTCTGGTTATTCCAAGTGCACCTTCCGGTACACTTACCTTGTTACGACTTATCTCCGCTGGGTTGGCTATTGTTATATTAATATTATGTTGTTTTGGCCGTAACTATTCTTCGTGGAAGAGTAATTTAGCGGAGGGTGACGGGCGGTGTGTGCGCGCCCCAGGGCCAGTTTCAAAAGAACTCTCTATTTTCTTTTTACTGCTAAATCCTCCTTCTAGTATTAATTTTCATAATGGCTGTTCGTTGTGTTCTGTGGTACAGAAAATGTAGCCCATTTCTTTCCATCCCATGTGCTACACCTCGACCTGACGTTTTGGGTTTTGCCCATCTTGCTTGCTACTTGTCCTTCACAGGGTGAGCTTGCGACGGTGGTATATAGACTGAATATGCTAGGGGTGGTGAGGTTGAACGGGGGTTGTCAGTTATAGAACAGGCTCCTCTAGGTGGGTGTGGGGCACCGCCAAGTCCGTTGGGTTTCGAGCAATGCGCTTGTAGTTCCCTGGCGGATGATATTTGTGTATTATCATCAAAGTTTATGACTGGGCATAGTGGGGTATCTAATCCCAGTTTGTTTCCCAGCTGTCGTGTCGTCAAGGTGCTGTTAATTTAAAGCTACCTTCGTGGTTGGGCCTACTGTTCTCGGTGGGCGTATAACGGCCTTGAGAGATTTTGGCTTTAGTTTGTGGGCGTCCTGTAATCACGCTTTACGCCGCTGACATCAACTTGAGTCTCTCGTATAACCGCGGTGGCTGGCACGAGTTTTACCGACCCTTTGTAACTTTAACTAAGTCAAGCTTTCACTTATGTTTAATATTAATCACTGCTGAATACCCTTGTGGGTGTGGCTAAGCAAGGCGTCTTGGGCTGCTTGGGCGTGCCTGATACCTGCTCCTCTAATCCGGTGGGGAGTTGAGGGCATTCTCACGGGGGTGCGGATACTTGCATGTGTAAGTTTAGTTAGAGTTGATGTAAAAGTTGGGACCATACCTGTGTGCTTGCGGGGTCTTATTAGGGCCCGTCTTAACATCTTCAGTGTTATGCTTTTGTGTAAGCTACGCTAGC